GAAAGAGACAAGTAAAGGGTGATCCGATTTAACACGCGTTCATTTTTTACAAAGCGTTTAAGAACTTCAATCAGGTTAGTCACACCTTTCTTGATAATTTCTTTTAGAAATAACTGGAAAATCCCCCCAAATAGCTTTGCCGTTCTAAGGAGGTCGTCTTTGAGAACTCTCAATGACGGTTGAATGTTAATCCAAAAATGGAGTAGCGATCTTTTTAGACTTATCCAAAGAAGACGAATAAACTGAAAATGATTTGAGTTATTGTGCCTTCTTCGAAAAAAGCCTCCAATAAATTTTATTATTTTTATCATATATAAGCCATTTTTGGGCTTGAACTGCCCAATAATTCAGTTCCAGAGCTAAAGATCGTAGGTCGTTAGGGTATCTTCTCAATTGAAAGAATCCGCTACCGTATCAACAATTCCGTGGGCTTGGGCTTCCTCTGCTGACATAAAAAGATCCCTTCGCATGTCTTTAGCTATCTGCCATGAAGGTTTGCCTGTTCTTTGTACGTAAATATTGATTATACTTTTGTACATTTTCAGTAATTCATCCGCTTCCAGGACACATTCTCCTGTTTTTTCCTCATCCAAAGAACTAGCGGGTTGATGCATCATTACCCTGAGAGTATAACATAATAAGGGTTTCTCCTAATCTTGGATTATGAGGTAAGGGATATAAATAAGAAAAAACAAATTCAATTTAAAGCCGTACAGGCAGGCATCTTTTTTATTTTTTATAGAGCATACGGCTCTACTATAAATATGAAATTTATTTTGACCTTCCGTGGAAGAAATATAAAATATACCGGGTCTATCAGACCCAGATCAGTAAATAATCCAATAACCACCTTTCTTTTTTGTTTGATAATATTTTTTAAAGACTACGATGATTCCGTTGCTCTTTTATTTCGTCTAGTTTTTTATTCAGCAATCCCAAAGTTTCTTTCTCTTTTTTCAATTTAAGTAAAAAAAAAAATTGTCAAAAGTTTTCTGGTATGAAAACTGAAAACAAAAAAATATTGTGAAAAGTTTTCTGGTATAAAAACTGAAAACAAAAAAAGATTGTGACACTAAAAAAGGATCCAGATAGATCCGATAAAATCGTAAATACCCCCTTTCATACTTCCTCTTTCGATATATAATCTAATGGTTTTGAAATAAAGTTATTTTTGCATATCGAACTCGAAGTGCCATGCTTTTTTTACTTAATATTAGCGTAGGCATAGTCTTTTTTTTCTTTTTTCTACAAAAAAGAATCGTTGGCGCCAAGCGTTAGGGAATGCTAGACGTTTGGTAATTTCTCCTCCTAGCAAAAGAAGAGATGCCATTGAAGCGGCTAATCCTACGCATACTGTCTGTACTTCTGCTTTTACAAATTGCATAGTATCAAACATAGCCATTCCAGATATTACCTCCCCGCCCGGAGAATTTATAAACAGATACAAATCTTTGGTGTTGTCCTGTAAACTAAGAAATATCATTAGACCACTCAATTGATTTGATATTTCACTGTTTACTTCTTGACCTAAAAATAAAAGCCTTTCTTCGTAAAGTCGATGGTATAAATCAACCCAAGATGCCTCATCGTCTCCCGGCATTAAATAGGGGACCTTGGGAACTCCAACCGGCATAAAAAATAAAAAAAGCAAATGCAAGAAGATGCAGTTGTCTATCTTAGTTTGCTTTGGCGTGAGAACGTAGCATGATAGAAACACATATATCCAATAGAAACACTCATAAAAAAAACACCACCATTGCGTATTGTTACTTATCGGATATAGAATAGATCTGCTTCTTTATTGTTCCTACGAATAGAATGCCCCATTGTTACTAAAAAACAAGAACAAATATTCATTCTTTAATGCGAGATAATTTACTAAAAGGGGAGGGTCCATAGGATCGTTTTTGACAGTGCAATAAAGTTACATAGTGTCCATTTTTTGTTGATATAAGAGGTATTTTCATGGGTTTGCCTTGGTATCGTGTTCATACCGTTGTATTAAATGATCCCGGACGTTTACTTTCTGTCCATATAATGCACACAGCTCTGGTTGCTGGTTGGGCCGGTTCGATGGCCCTATATGAATTAGCAGTTTTTGATCCCTCTGACCCAGTTCTTGACCCAATGTGGAGACAGGGTATGTTCGTTATACCCTTCATGACTCGTTTAGGAATAACCAATTCGTGGGGTGGTTGGAATATCACAGGAGGGACTATAACGAATCCGGGTATTTGGAGTTACGAAGGTGTGGCCGCGGCACATATTGTGTTTTCGGGCTTGTGCTTTTTGGCAGCTATTTGGCATTGGGTCTATTGGGATCTAGAAATCTTTTGTGATGAACGTACTGGAAAACCTTCTTTGGATTTGCCAAAAATATTTGGCATTCATTTATTTCTAGCAGGGGTGGGGTGTTTTGGTTTTGGAGCATTTCACGTAACAGGATTGTTTGGTCCTGGAATATGGGTATCCGATCCTTATGGATTAACTGGAAGGGTACAATCTGTCAATCCCGCATGGGGTGTGGACGGTTTTGATCCTTTTGTTCCGGGGGGAATAGCCTCTCATCATATTGCAGCCGGGACACTGGGCATATTAGCGGGCCTTTTCCATCTTAGTGTGCGTCCACCTCAACGTTTATACAAAGGATTGCGTATGGGAAATATTGAAACCGTACTTTCTAGTAGTATCGCTGCTGTATTTTTTGCAGCTTTTGTTGTTGCTGGAACTATGTGGTATGGTTCAGCAACTACACCGATTGAATTATTTGGTCCTACTCGTTACCAATGGGATCAGGGATACTTCCAGCAAGAAATATATCGAAGAGTTGGTGCTGGGCTAGCCGAAAATCAAAGTTTATCAGAAGCTTGGTCTAAAATTCCTGAAAAATTAGTTTTTTATGATTACATCGGCAATAATCCGGCAAAAGGGGGATTGTTTAGAGCGGGCTCAATGGACAATGGAGATGGAATAGCCGTCGGTTGGTTAGGGCATCCTATCTTTAGAGACAAAGAGGGGCGTGAACTTTTTGTACGCCGTATGCCTACTTTTTTTGAAACATTTCCGGTTGTTTTGGTAGACGGAGACGGAATTGTTAGAGCGGATGTTCCTTTTCGAAGGGCGGAATCGAAGTATAGTGTCGAACAAGTCGGTGTCACTGTTGAATTCTATGGTGGCGAACTCAATGGAGTCAGTTATAGTGATCCTGCTACTGTGAAAAAATATGCTAGACGTGCTCAATTGGGTGAAATTTTTGAATTAGATCGTGCTACTTTAAAATCGGATGGTGTTTTTCGTAGCAGTCCAAGGGGTTGGTTTACTTTTGGACATGCGTCGTTTGCTCTGCTCTTCTTTTTCGGACACATTTGGCATGGTGCTAGAACCTTGTTCAGAGATGTTTTTGCTGGTATTGATCCAGATTTGGATGCTCAAGTAGAATTTGGAGCATTCCAAAAACTTGGAGATCCAACTACAAAAAAACAGGTAGTCTGATAGAAATAGGTTTGTTCCTTTTCGATTCTACTTTTTTTGTTGTTATTTGAATTTGATATAGGGAATAATCTCAATCTTGATTTCAATCATTCTATATTTGTTTTACTCTTGTTCTTTCTTTTTCTTTATCCAGGAGATAATCTCCCCAAACAGGTATGAAAGCTATAATTGTAAACCACGATCAATCAAATCTATGGAAGCATTGGTTTATACATTCCTCTTAGTCTCGACTTTAGGAATCATTTTTTTCGCTATCTTTTTTAGAGAACCTCCTATAGTTCCGACTAAAAAGACGAAATGATTTTTAATTATCTCAATTGAAGTAATGAGCCTCCAATATTACGATATTAGGGCTCATTACTTCAACTAGTCCCCGTGTTCTTCGAATGGATCTCTTAGTTGTTGAGAGGGTTGCCCAAAAGCAGTATATAAGGCATACCCAGTAAAACTAACAATTAAACCGGATAGAGAGATGGCAATTAGGGTTGCTGTTTCCATGATTATATAATATCAAGACTACAATGGATCTGGATCTATAGGATTATATTATACAGCAGAATGGTATACAAAGTCAACAGATCTCAATAAAAAAAATAGGATTTATGGCTACACAAACCGTTGAGGGTAGTTCTAGATCTGGTCCAATACGAACTGTTGTAGGAGATTTATTAAAACCATTGAATTCAGAATATGGAAAGGTAGCTCCGGGGTGGGGAACTACCCCTTTGATGGCGATTGCAATGGCTCTATTTGCGGTATTTCTCTCTATTATTTTAGAGATTTATAATTCGTCCATTTTACTTGACCAAATTTCTATGAATTAGAGAATTAGATTAACAAGAACCGACTAACTAGCTTTTCAATAGAAAGTTAAGTTTAGCATTTAGATCGTAAATTTTTAGCCCATTCCTTTTTGATTTGGTAGTTCGACCGCGAAACTTCTTTGTTTCTGTATTTCCGGAATATGAGTGTGTGACTTGTTATAATTGATCCTATTGATAGTACAGAACATAAAATGGATACGTCATCTTCTCTTGATAGAGATGGCTTTACCCCGTCAGATATTTATTCTAGTATCTGGAGCACGGAATATAGAAAAGAAATAGATTCTAAAGTATTAGAACTATGATTCATACTTAATATTTATATTTAGACCTCGCAACCGGACGAAAAAAATGAAAGAGTTAGAATAATCAATTTCGAAAAATAAATGGAACTATTTTTATTCTTTTAAACTGCCGCCGCTTTTATTTTGATCAAAGGACAAGCGTTTCTTTGTATTTTTTTTTCATTCTATACTATTCATTGAATAAGTGATGATCCAGCAGTTCTTACTCAGGGAATTTTTGGACTTCGATTAAAGGTTTTCTTTAGAAATCATCGTGGTTCTGGTATGAATCTGAGGTTTTTAAATTGATTCTAGAGGGTCTTAACAAGAAAATTCCTATCAATAAAAAAACTACAGTAAAATAAAATCATATTACATACACGAATAAAAAACAAAAAATGAAGTAAATAGTAGAATATTCAAGAGGCCAGTAAGGATCAAGAGAAAAGACGAGTGAGCCGACTTGAAATTTTGGCATTATAAACACAAAGAATAGCTTTTGGATTTTCATTTTTTTTTATCTTCAAAAAAGATTGGAATCATAGGATTAAGTTAAGAAGTTTAAAACTTTCTATGACACATATCCGTTTTCCAAATAACCTGTATTTGAGTATTTTTGTTTGAGCCGTACGAGATGAAATTCTCATATACGATTCTCAGGGGGGTCCCTTGGTTTACCTATCTCAATAAAGTCTATGATTGGTTCGAAGAACGTCTTGAGATTCAGGCGATTGCCGATGATATAACCAGTAAATATGTTCCTCCTCATGTCAATATATTTTATTGTTTAGGAGGAATTACACTTACTTGTTTTTTAGTCCAAGTAGCGACGGGTTTTGCTATGACTTTTTATTATCGTCCGACCGTTACGGAGGCTTTTGCTTCTGTTCAATATATAATGACTGAGGCTAACTTCGGTTGGTTAATCCGATCAGTTCATCGGTGGTCGGCAAGTATGATGGTCTTAATGATGATCTTGCACGTATTTCGCGTGTATCTCACCGGTGGTTTTAAAAAACCTCGCGAATTGACTTGGGTTACGGGTGTAGTTTTAGGTGTATTGACTGCATCCTTTGGGGTAACTGGTTATTCCTTACCTTGGGACCAAATCGGTTATTGGGCAGTCAAAATTGTAACCGGTGTACCCGACGCTATTCCTGTAATAGGATCTTCGGTGGTAGAGTTATTGCGCGGAAGCGCTAGTGTGGGACAATCTACCCTGACTCGTTTTTATAGTTTACATACTTTTGTATTACCCCTTCTTACTGCCGTATTCATGTTAATGCACTTTTCAATGATACGTAAGCAAGGCATTTCCGGTCCTTTATAGAGAATTAGGAATCATAGCTATTTGGAATCAATCATTTTGGGGAGGAGGATATAGTATTTCATTGCTACAAATATGCATTATTAAAAAAAAATAAGACATGTATTTGGATATTCCCCTTCCACTTAACAAAATAAATTGCATTTTTTATTTGACATAAATAAATAGTGGAAGGGAATTCTCCGAAAAAAAAAGAATGGATTATGGGAGTGTGTGACTTGAACTATTGATTGGGCCGTGCAGATATATGACTTGATCTTATCTGCCACATTTGAATTCACAATTAAATGTGTCTTTCTTACAACCACCGCGCCAGTCCCCTACATAGGATAGGCCGGTTCGCTTGAAGAGAATCTTTTCTATGATCAGACTCGATCATATCCTGCATGAACAGGCTCCGTAATATCCAGTAAAATAAGTAATGTGATATAATCCAGATTATGTCGTATGTATTTCACTTAACTTAAATAGTATGGAAATGCATTCATTTCCTATGCATTGACTCCATTTATGATACTATCGGAGTGAAACAAGTAGATCTAAAGAAAAATTAGGGGTTATATTATATATATTAGTAACAAGGAAATCCTTTCTATGTAAAAACTTGCCAAAATTTCTTTTTGGAGGGAGAACTGTCGAAAGGTTTGAGATGACCCAGAAAGAACTTTTCATTTTGAAAACATACTTGGGTGAAAGGCATTTACTTACAAATAAGAACTGAATTTTTTGCACTGGGTAGTTGTAATTTCAGAAAAAAGAGAATCAAGTCTATTTTCTTACATAGAATCTTCATATATGAGTGACTAACATATAACTATTTTCTATGTATGCATTCAGTTCGTTTGATTCGTCGTGCTCGAGCCGTATGATAATAAATTATCATGTCCGGTTCTTTCGGAGGATGGATCTATAAGAATTCACCTATCCCAATAACAAAAAAACCTGACTTGAATGATCCTGTATTAAGAGCAAAATTGGCTAAAGGGATGGGTCATAATTATTATGGAGAACCCGCATGGCCTAATGATCTTTTATATATTTTTCCAGTCGTAATTCTAGGTACTATTGCCTGTAACGTAGGCTTAGCGGTTCTCGAACCATCAATGATTGGGGAACCCGCGGATCCGTTTGCTACTCCTTTGGAAATATTGCCCGAATGGTATTTTTTTCCCGTATTTCAAATACTTCGTACAGTACCTAATAAATTATTGGGCGTTCTATTAATGGTTTCAGTACCCGCTGGATTATTAACAGTACCTTTTTTGGAGAATGTTAATAAGTTCCAAAACCCATTTCGCCGTCCAGTAGCAACAACCGTCTTTTTGATTGGTACCGTCGTGGCTCTTTGGTTGGGTATTGGAGCAACATTACCTATTGAAAAATCCCTAACCTTAGGTCTTTTTTAAATGGATTCAATTGTGAAATAAAATAGCATGTGTGAAATAAAATAGCATGACATGTGTATTGTGTATCTAGGGAAAATTCACTTTGAAATGACTAATCCCTAGATACATCTATTTCATTTTAGACCTATTCTGAATATATGGATTTGTGCTAAAGATTCAAATTCCAT